GAATACAAGAGAAGATGTTTGAAACCTCCTGCCATAAGGAAGGGGAGATCCATAGTAAGAGCTCCCTCTCTCCCTGCTTTCGACGCTTTGCTATTCTCTCAGGGAAACTCCTGAAGTTACGTCTTTCAGTACTGGGACTGAAGTCAAGTAGTTGAGACAAGCTGTTTGCTCTTTGTCAGGTGCCGTTAGTTAAGTTCCTTTTGTCCTATAGGTTCGCTCTAAAGGTCAGTGGTTCAAGTCAATAAGCGAGGAGGCCTTCTCACTCAAGCTCAAGCATTTACTTTTCTAGTTAGAGACCAACGTCTTGGGGCTAACGTGGGATCCGCTCAAGGACCTACTGCTTTAGGTAAATATCTCATGCGTTCTCCGACTGGAGAGGTCATTTTTGGAGGAGAAACTATGCGCTTTTCAAAAAAGGTCGGAAGAACGGGTTTAAATATATATATATATATTTATATATTACCGGCTGGCTGCTTTTTATGCAAAAAAGACAAAACGGGATTTGATTTCCACTCATAAGGAAGGAAGGTTAGATATCTTTGACAGGGTTGTATTTTTGGTTGAAATGGGATGGTGTTCAAACTCCCGAAATGCAGTCTAGACAGCGGGCCCTCCCCTTTCTGACTGGACGGACTTGGGGAAGGGTCAATCCCCCCCGGAGCATGCTTCACAGCCACTCATTCGTCCTGACCAAATAGTAGAATCTATCTCTCAGCGATTCTTTTCTCCGCGAATCACCCCTTCCCAACCAGCCCGCCCGATCGATCTTGTAAGATCGGCTAATTCAAAGGGATTAATCTGGTCCGAAGTTGTCGGAACGAATCGTTTGCTTTATCGAACAAAGCTTTATTAGGGGGTCTTGGTTGGCCCCCTATTTTCAACAGCTGGCGTCGACCAGCTTTGCGATACGGACGGACACGAAGAAGAACGCAGGCAGCGGAAATGCAAAAGAGAAGAGCAAAGATTCCCGACCCAGAGCATGTTATTGACTCAACCACAAATCTGTTGAATGAAGGTAGCTTGCTTACTCTCAGCCACTAGTTAGAAGGAAATCCCTTGACTTCGCTTATGCCCTTATGCAGTAAAGAAAGCAAGTGAGGCGGGCTAAGATTCCATTCGAAGTAACGTAAGAGGATTCGATCTTGCACCGTCTTCAACTCTTCTCGGGATCCGGAGTTTTTCGAGAAAAGGTCCCATCCTTCAATATCATGATTGGGTCGACCAGGCCAGATCATGAGTGAAATATCATGATCGGGTCGACCAGGCCAGATCATGAGTGAATAGAAAATATAAAATGTACATAGCTGTTCCAGCTGAAATACTTGGAATAATTCTACCACTTCTACTGGGAGTAGCCTTTTTAGTGCTAGCTGAACGTAAAGTAATGGCTTTTGTGCAACGTCGAAAGGGTCCTGATGTAGTGGGATCGTTTGGATTGTTACAACCTCTAGCAGATGGTTTGAAATTGATTCTAAAAGAACCTATTTCACCAAGTAGTGCTAATTTCTCCCTTTTTAGAATGGCTCCAGTGGCTACATTTATGTTAAGTCTGGTCGCTCGGGCCGTTGTACCTTTTGATTATGGTATGGTATTGTCAGATCCGAACATAGGGCTACTTTATTTGTTTGCCATATCTTCGCTAGGTGTTTATGGAATTATTATAGCAGGTCGGTCTAGTAATTAGGGGGCGGCCGTTCGGTCGCCTATGATACTAGGACCAATAGGTCAAAAATGGGTTTGTGCCGCAGGTGTTGAACGATCTACTCTACACAGGTGTGGGCTTACAGGGCTAGGGCTCATAAACCCTTTCTTTCATTCATCAATAGGGCCCTGGTCGGTCACTTTTCTGGACCGGGATCGATAAGTGGAAGTCATAAAATAAAAAAGAGATCTTTCTCTTCGCACCTCAGATCAAGAGGAAGGGTAGCTTGTCAAGCTGGCCTATAATATAATAAAAAGATTCGCTGTCTTTTAACCGGCTGTTCTTCTTTGTCAACGCTACTAAGGACCTATAGGTTCGCCTACTTGACTTATGAAAGATAATGAGAATGGGTTATTAAAAAAGGAAAAGGCGCTACTTAGCCCTACATTAGTAGAAGTAAGCGGCTGAGTTAGCCTAGCCTACCCTACTATACAATACATTAGTAGGGTATAGTAAAGTAGGCGAGCGAGTTAGCGAAGACGCTTAGGCTAATAGATAAGAGAGCGTCGGTGCGTAGCCTTCATTCTACTACGCTACGAAAAGGTTACGAAGTAACTTAGCTCGACGTTAGGAGAGTCAAGGGGGAAGGCCATACCTACATAGAAGAACCGCTGTTCGCTGCCTTTCTAAGGTCTAACCTTTCCCTACTGAAAAGGGGCCGCTTTGCACCACTGATAGACTACTTAAGATTCAATTCAAAAGGCCCTACTTAGTTTCGCAAGCCTTTGTCATTGTCAGTCAACTAAGTAGGGCCTGAGGCCCCCTGCGAATCCGTAAATCTAAGGAGCATGCCGCAACAAAAGGATGGTCCCCTATGCATCTCATTCTTTCCGGAAGGGAAAAAAAGAAGTACCCCCCATCATGGTGAACCTCTCCTTGTGATCGGGATGAGGTAGATGCCTCCCAGCCGGGGGGCGGATCGAATCGGAGTTTCCTTAGGTAGCCACCGACCTACAGTTATCCTTAAACTTCCGTGCTTGGTGGAGAAGAGGCGAACAAAGGTACGCTCGCTTGCTGTCTTGTTCTCTGTCGCGAACTGGGATTGCTCGCCAGCTAGGTCAGATTGGAGCAACATTGTATGAGAATTTTTTACCCATATTCGGGGACAAGGGGCGGAACGACCTCTCGATCTACTTACTGCAGCCCAGGAATAACAACGTCGTCTAGGCGTTCCCTGTTGCTCCGATCCCCCCTACGCCTAGGACGTTGTCTGGGCCAAGAGCCATAGTTAGTTGCTGTTTCCATTTGGTTGTTTTTTTCTCGTTGTTGATACCGGCAAGACCCAGCCAGATGATGTCTGCTGGTTGGTAGTGAGAGGACTCTTAGTACCTGCATACCCAAAAGGGGGCGCTAGTTAAAAAACAATAATTTTATTTTGTTTCTTGCTCTCCATTAGCAGCGGGAAAGGAGTCTATCTATCTGCCTAGCTTTGGTAGATTTCCCCCAACGCAATCCACAGAAATTCCACGAATCCCTTGGTGGATAAGTCCGACGACTCAGCAGCAGTGCGGAATTTAGTTTCTCGTCTGGTGGATCTGATCTATAGTTAGGGGGCAATACATACCAAAAGGTTCGAAGAAGGAACGCGCATAAGAGTATATAACCAACCCACCCTTCTTTATAACCTATTCACATTAGTGAAGCGGCTGGATGCATAAGGGAAGTGCACGTTTGTGAGACCTTAGTCGGGATGCATAGGGGAGTCAACCTACGAGCACGGAAGAGCGTGGTACCGCTGCCCCTCTCTAAGTAAAGGTAAGATTCTTAGCCCTGTTGATGACTCCATCTAAAATACAATAGGGACAGCCGTTTCCGGCTGCTCGTTTCGTATCTTGAAGAAAGTAGGCCTGCCTTTAAGTGAGAGGGGTCAGGTCAATAATAGCTATGCTATTGCCCTACTGATTTAAGGCCTCCGCCCGATCCCGAATGCGGGCGGGATTCGATCGTGGTCGATAATACGGTCGAAAAGACCAGCGAGCGAGATGGTTGTTAATAGTACTCCCTATCATTGCCTTATGAGTTATAACATCTTACAATCGTACCGATGTCTACTAAAACCTACGGGCGGGTGCTCCGCAACAGCGGCAGTAGTGAACATTGCTACTAAAGAAGGGAGAGGGGAGCCTCTACCGCGGTTAGGTTCCCTCGCTACTCTAGTTTTTGGTATATGCGTTCCGGGAGTGTCCAATTCCCTTGAATCGTACTACCGCTTGTCCCACCGGGAGGGAGGTTGTGTATCGCCAGATGTCCAATCCCATAGTATCTGGATTCGTAATACCGAACCCTATCTATTTGCACGATCGCGCATGGGCTCGTAGGAAGCAAACTCATAGTAAGCAAGAGGGCCGGGAAGGAGGGAGCGGGAACCAGAAAGATTCCTACGACGAACCCGAACCCCCCCTATCCCTATAATATAAAGTAAAGCGAAATAGACCTTTATCTCCTTTCTATACTATATAAGAGTTGCACCAGCGACGTCCTTCTTCAGTTTGCTCTTAGTCTCCAGCGATTGAATATCCTTATCCAGCTCTTTGACCCGATCCATCAATTCTTGAATCTCTTTGTTCAGTTGTTCCTTCTCCTTTTTTTTAGCTTCTAAGTTCACCAGCTCTTCATGAGATTTCTTCGATCTCTCTATATACTCTTCTCCTTCTTGAATCTCAGCCATCAGCTTCGCCATTGCTACATCAGCCTCTTTCACCAAATAGCCTAGCTTTGCCCTCAAAAATCGACAATCGAAAGCCTTTTCTTCTGAATCCCTAATGTCAGCAAAAATGTCCTGCAGAGTATCCATAGGGGAATCCACTGTAAGCTCAGCGACATTTCTAACCAAATAGAAGAAGTCTGCCCAATCATTTTTCATCAGATCCTCTACTTGTTCAGGATCTAAATCCAAAGTTTTGAAATCCCCTGGGCTCTGAGGAAACAATTGCAGAAAATGGGGGTAAGCTAAGGCGGCCCATTCACTGCAGGACTTCGTCGGATTCTTGCTCTCCATGATCAAAAACTTGCTGAAATCGAGCTGGTTTGAATTGTGCATATCCAACCAAGAGTACCTTATTGAAAGCCTTTCCATCAGTAGGATCAACTTCTACAGTTGCATGATGGGCAGTTTTACTTTTTTTGGGGGGGACAGTCTTGTCCTGACTTGAGACAGTTGGGGAAGTTCTTTTGGAGGCCCTATGTTGAGTAAGGTGGGAGAAGCACTGCAAAAAAGAAGTAAGGGAAGGAAGGGGAGAGTTGATGGATGGCCTACCAAACGAAGAAAACGGAAGGAGCAAGTCATTCAGTTTACTGAAAAAAGAACTCTATCATAATAGAGTATAAAAAAAATATGCTGCTCTCTTTCTTCAAGTGAGAGATCGGATCGAAAAACCTCCGCCCAATAGTGCTTTCAGCGAAAGCCGGTCACCGGTGGCGTCGAAGCCTTCCTCACTCTTGAAGCCTTCAACAAAAGCCATTTAATTCAGTAGAGCTCAAGGCGGTATAGTCAGTGTGAAGTGTACTAACGCTTCACTGAATCTATCCCGGCCTTCTTTTTTATACAGGCGTATACAATCTCTCTAATTCAAAAAAGGGGGATTTTGCGTATATATATAAGGCTCCAAAAAACCAAAGTAGTGCTTCATAAACGAGGCGGCATCTCAAGTAGCCTTCACGGAGGCCCACTTCCATCCCGAGCCGTGAAATCTTATCTTTCTCCCATGCTTTCCGTTGGTCAACAACCAACAAAAGTTCTCTATAGTTTTTCACTACACCATTGGGATCCAATATAGATAACACCTCGGTTATAGTAGGAGCTGAGCTCTTCCGATAGCTTACTAGCTCTGGTAGTAAGGCTCTTCGGTCAATAGTTCCACTGGAATAAAAACCTGTATCACTGCTTTTCACATTTTTTCACAAGGAACTGCTCTTAAGATGACAACGAGACGGAGCACTAGAATCAGACTGATGCGCCACTTGCGCTCTCTTTGAGGGAGGGCTTGTGACAGGGTGAAAGCGGCCCAACCGGGCGAACCAACAACAACTATGTGTCCCAGGGGAAAGCTCGCTAAAAAGAGGTCTCATTGAAACGACCATACCATATAAGAATGATTTGCATAAAGATCCGGTCAAATGGCTATTGACGGAATGAAGAATTCGGCAGATAAAAGAAGCAAGCTTTCGAGGGGAAGAGAGTCTTCTTCCTTGGATGGGCTGGTTACCGCGTGCTCGCCCGCTTAGATCATTATCAAGCACTACGAGAGGGTAAGGTGGATGCGCTTGGCTTTAGACTGATTGACTAATAGAAAGATTGAAAAGGTCATGCTTGCAGACTCGAACTATACGGGTCTAAACCCCTGCCTTAGCTCTCCTCAGAGCACTAGTCAGAAGAATAGGCAGAATCAGACTCAGTCCCTCAGTCTGTGATTGACACAGGGAAATTGGAATAAACCGAGAGAATTACAGATTGAGTATGTACACTAGCCCTTCAAAATGAGACAGGACTAGACTGGCATTCGGGTAACCACTGAGCTCTCATCTCACACGGAGGGAAGGGAAGAAATGCCACTGCTTGAAAAGAAGTAGTATCCGGAATTGAAGCGGGAAGCGGTCCAGCATTTTATCACCCTGGAGAGATCTGATTAGAAGTGATTAAGCGGGAAAGGGAAGTTGTGAAGTTATTCCCGACTCTGCTAAACTAAATTCAGTGAACCCAAGGAAAGCCGCCTTAACTTGAGGGTAAGATCTTCACGATCTTAGTTCTCTTTGACCGGATTTGATGCTTTCAAAAAGGCTTTCGACTATCTATGTGAAAAGAGAAAGTCCAAGCTTTCGACAGTAGGCTTCACCTTGGAAACCCGCTATTTAGTTGGTGGCAAGACAGCTCTTTAGACCAATTACTAGAGGTAGCCCCTTCTACTCATGACGTGTCTGTGAGTCTGGAATAGAATTCCGTAGAAAGAAAGAAGAAGAGGGGACCCTGCAAATTAGAGGAGAAGATGAAAAAGAAAGGGAATAGAGGGCACCTCCTCATGTATCTTTGTCTTGCGCCCTATAATAGTCTTTATTAAATATAGGTGGGATTACTCGCCAAAAGCGAAGCCTTGAATCTCGTACTTTGACTCAGGGTCCGGGGTGAAGGGTTATACTTCTCCAAAGGGGGTTTCTGCGTCAACTGAAACCTTGGCCGGTGAATCAGACCTATTCACTTTTATAAAAGAAGCCTTGGGCCCGATCCTTGATTATCTGACGATTCAAATGAAAGCGGAACTCTTAATAATACAAGGTGACTAGCTCTAAGAAAGAGGTACCGATTAAGGGAAAGTAGGACAAATCTCCTTCTCAAAGGGGAATTCATCCCAAACAGCAGTCTAGTTCGTCCGTTTACTAGAGATGGGCGGGTTCCGTTGGTAAGGTAGCGCCTTCCGTTTCTACCTGCCCTCGATTGCAAGTCTGAAGTGGGAGTCTTCTTTCTTTCAGGTTCTTCCCTCGTGCACAGGGCAATAGAGAAGAAATCCTAGTCTTTAGATTGGCTAGAAAGGATCTGACTGCTTCTTCTTTCCTCGTCCCAGCCTTAAATAAATAGGCTAAAAGTCTCCTTTTGTCAAGTCTCCTACCGCCTCCAAATCAAAGCCTGGTATTGAGATCAAAGCCCTTATTTACTGGTAAGGTGGGAAAGTATTGACTTGTCCAAAGTAGCATTACGAAAACCAATCCAACCCAGGTAGCGAAAGTCCTACAGAGTTCAATTCAGATAGCCCTATTGGCTTTTGATAGCAATGGGGTCGGGATCAGCTAATCTCAGAAAGCTTGGGTCTGGCCCAACTTTAAAAAGAAAAAAGAGACTGGCCGTCTAAACTATGAAAATCAGTGAACCGAAGGACAACCCGAGGGTCTGAGTCTAATCGTGAAGTGAAAACCTGCTCAAAGTAAGGGATTTGGAGTTGAACTTAGTTCACATCACACATAAGGAGAGAAAGAAAAGTAGACCCTTTGTCAGTGAAATAGCTTTTTCATTCTCATACTTCTTATAAGTAATCTCTAAGGATGTTCTTTCTAAGGATTGGAGATAAATCAAACAGATGCTATAAAGACCTTCCTTAGATTATGAGAACGGAAAGACCCACTAGAAAAAGGAGATATAGAAAGTGTGCCGGGAAAGAGGAATGATCAAAAGGATAGAGATGCCCGCTAAGCAAAGGCAATGGGACCATGTTACAAAGATCAGACTGACTGGCTTTGATTGACTAGTCTCATGTTGATGGAATTGCTTGGTCCTCGTCTCCCGAATGAGAGAAAGTTGGTGCTCAGTCTGCTAAATTAAGAAAGACGGCCCTCTCTTTACGAGTTGCTAGTAGAATGTGGAATGCTCTAACCGGGCTAGGCGAACCAATCAGTTGGTCTTCCATCAGTGTACACCTATGTCTCAATCTAATGGTTAGGTCCAGATTCTTAATCCCACTAGTCTGATTACTATTGCCATGACGAATGAAGCTAGCAACTCTGTGCCAACGAATGCTGTGAGTGACGTCTGCTGGTGATTGACCTTCTGAGAATTCCGCTTTCTAGCTACTTAAAAAAATGAGTTTCCGGGGCGGATTCTCTAAATCAGTCTGACTCTCTTTTCCTGCTGCTAAAAGGGAAGCTCCGGCAAATGGATAAAGAAAGAAGCGAAAGATGACACGCTTGCACAACCCGCGCTAAGCTTGTACCCACGAAGGAGGGAAACGGTTAAAGGCGGGAAAACTGACCTTATCTTTCTTTTAAAGAAAGAAAAAAGGCTACTCTTTCCCGCGAGTATAGAAGGCAATGGTAGCCAGAGACCTCTAACTCCTATTACCACCACCCTTGTACATAGGGAACCCAGCTACTTGTACAAATGAGACTACCGCAGCTGCTACAGGCCCTTCGTCCCCTTACTCGATGTGGGAGTGTGCGGCTTCCTCCTCCGACACAGGGAGAACAACAATACCAGGAATATAGAAGTCAATATAGACTTTGACAACAGAAAACAGAAAGACAGGTAAAAAGACATATAGGAATTGGCCAAGCGAAACAATAGAGTACTGGCTCCCCCTTCGGTAGCTGTACCGGGCTGAGCGGAAGCAGGAGGGCTTATAGATGAAATCGTATTTAAACTAATCGCTTTAAATCGAACGTTTGAAAGGGCTAATAGGTGATTTTCTATCAAATAAATAAAAAACATATTATTGTAAAGAATAATGCCCATACAAAGAGTTTTGCTCATAGAAGAGATGAATGCCAGTATTGTAGTAGTTGATTCTCTCTATTACTGTCCTATCTTCCTCTATAAAAAGTAGTACTGGCTTAATCTAAGCAGGAATTCCTTCTTTCACTAACAGTTCTTGAAGGAAGTTAGCTTCAATAAAATTTTCATACAAGGATCCTAAGGTTCCTAAGATACAGGAAAGTACCGACCGAACACAGCAACGACACCGACACCGGCATACGAACACAAGCGAACAGGCATACAGGCGTACCCACACGCACACATAGGCACAAGAATAAAAAGGCTAGAAAGACCCCCTTCATCTTTGTCTGCAGATGATGATGCTCTTCAATCTACCAAATACTCTCCTCCAAAGTAGTAACTAGGAGTTAAACCATGTTGGGAATGAACATCCAAGCCGGTAACCCGGAACTCTCACTAAGGAAGCGGGTTTTCCGAATGCATTCTCCTCCACGATTCGACTCTTGTCCATTTCTCACTTCTGAGTGAAGTGTGTGTTAAGTACGCATCTACTTCCTTTCCCGCTAGCGAGTAGAAGGAAGAGCTAAATGGCTTGACTTCCTTTCCCAACCCACGCCTCGGACGGAACTCTATTTATCAACTGATGGAGGGGCAAGCCCCACAAACCTCCATTCGACTTCCGGATAAAAGGCAACCCCCGAGATCCACACATAGATAGCGTTTACAATGAGAATTCGGATTGTTCCAACTAAAACGAAAAGAAGGAATTGAAAATGGAAAGGGGTAGACAGAAGCTCTCCACCCATCTTAAAAAGAAAGAAGCTACTTGAAGGTAGGACTGTAAGAGGGATGATACCTACCTATAAAAATCCTCACTAGATGAGGGCAACGATAGTTGGTGCTCGACCGAACCCTTGACCCTAACCCTGGGATGTGCCGGCTATTTGCCTTAGTTGATTTCTCATTGAGAACACAGGAAAGGTGATGTTGCCTCTTACGGGAATCAATCCATGGAGCTTCGCCCGGATAAAAGAAAATACCATTAATCAATCCATTTATGATATAGCCATAGCCGTAGCAGTAATAAAGTCAATCTATTTCAATATCGGTGGGTTCGGACAGTTGTCTTTTCTTTCTTCAACGGCGAATGGAAAGGCATAAGGAAGCGAGAAAGAAGATGAATTGGTAGCGAGTTCTATCACTCGCATGAGGAAGGTCCCTGCACCCGAAAGAGAAACTGCACCTGAAGGAAGGGGTACAAGACAAGGAATAGAGAGAGAGCCCATTCGGCAATGCACATTGTTTCGGCCCAGCGTATGAATACACGGATTTTTCCAATTCCTATTAGTCCGCGTCTTAGATTGATATAGCTAGATACTCGCAGCCCTTCCGGCGGACCAAGGAGTACCCACAGCTGTCACGCTTCTCTGCTTGGCCTATGTTGAATAGGACTAGCAGAAATGGAAGTCCGACCAATCCATATAATGAATATGAGATGGGGAGTTTTCGAAGATAGGGAAGTGCCCGCTTCCCGCTAGAAAGAAAGCCAGGGAAGCTATCAATGACCTGCGTGCCCCCGGATAGGGGAGTCCTTTCTTTAGGCATTAAAAGCAGCTAAGCAGGAGTATATGTAGTAGCTTTTTGGCCTCTTTCCCTGGGCTTACTAAGGTCAGGACATACCAATCGTTTGAGTCAGTAGCGAGAGGCCCCTTGCAAGTAAATGAATCCACCCAACCATTCTTTCCTTCTACTACTCTGCCTTCCATATCTGCTTTCGAAGTCCCTTTTAAGATCCTCTAAAGAAGTGAATGACTAAAAGGATCAGGACGGAACGTAAGCACTGACTGCAAGCGGGCTGGAGGGCAAGGGCTTGTTGGCTTCACAGATTAACATATTCGCAAAGAAAGATAATATGCTCTCTACCTCCTATAAGGACTTATGAGTTGATGATCTTATCTTGCTCCCCCCTCAGAATGGTTACTGGACAAGGGCGGGAGCGCCATAACGTTAACTGCTTCAAAACAGGAGGTGCCGTTCTTTACTCGACCCTAGGGGGTGTCAACAGTGAGTTTCACAGGGGCGAAGTCGGCGGTAGCGCCTTTTTAGGACAAATAGAAGGGGTTTCCTACCCTGTCTGTGAGTAAGGGAACGCTCTTTCGCTGCCTTACTCTTTTATCTCAACTCGTGGGTTTAGCCCCTCCCCTGGATGCTTTCTTTTGACTTTCTTAGGTATCTTGCACTGAGGAGTCTACTAAGGTGAGGGTAATCCCTAGTCATAAGGCAAGTAGCCTTTCCTTTTTGTCTTTATCTGCCTTCTTTCCTTTAGCGCTTACGTTATATCCTTTTATCGTGCGTTAAGCCGGCTTGTTGGAACATCGTCCCTTCCTATCGCGATATCGTCCTATGGTTACTCCTCTTTTTCCCTTGTCATTAGTCTGCTTTGCAGGGTTATATTACTTTTATTTTTGCTGCTGCTAAGCGCCGAAGGGTTAGGACAAGCAACAAGTACCCATTTGTTAGCTCCGTCAAGAGCTATAGCAAGTCCCTAATACACCCTCCTTCCTTGGTTTGAACTTCTTACTTGGTAACTACTATTTTGGGAAATTAGGGAATAACTTCCTTCATTCCCTTCCCTAAAGTCAGGACGAGTCCGCGAATCGAGAATAGGAAGGAAAGAGTCATCTTCTTTAGTGGACTTTCAGTCAAAAAAAGGTGAACGAGAGCACACCCCTTCTTCGACCCTAGGGGTGAACTCTCTTTTCTAATTGCTGGTTTGGGAGTGAAAATTCGTCTTCGTTCTTCGGGCGCCTACTCCTTGTTCCACTTGAGGGGGATACCTCCTTGGTTTCGTAGATTATTAGTACTGCTATTCCAACACGGGCTTGGTTCAGGAGATGATTAGTCGTCTTCTCCCTGGCTTTCTTCTCGTGGAGATACGATTGAGGAAAAAGAAAGAAGTCAAGTAAAGAGCATGTCGGGCAGGTCAAAGGCGATCCCCCAATCTGGGGAGAATCGAGACGAACCTAAGCGAGGCCGATGAGTGATATGAACAAAGAAGCTCGTTTAAGTAATTGGAAGGACCATCGATTCTTCGGACGCCCAGCCTCGGTAAGTTGCATCTTAGTCCAACCGGTATCGTTTCATCGCATTTCTACTTTCTGCTTTCTAAGTTCCCAAAGTAGTTATGAGTTGTAGTTCTCCGAAAGGAAGGAGAGGTTGTGCATAGCTCATTGGGGAACTCATATACTTAGAACCCGACCCGACATTGCTCACGCTGTTCATGTTGTCAGCCAGTTCATGGCCAGGGAAGGTATGCCGCTTCTCATGATACCAATAGGAAAGGGTTTACTCATCCACCATCGGGATTGAAGACTAGCCGAAACGGAAAGATGCGTGTTCATACCAAGCCAATGCCCCCACTACTTGATCCCAATACGAAGCGAATGGATACGAGGAGATGAAATCCGAGAACTTGTATAGAGAAGGATTTCTCAAATAGAGTGAAACCAAGTAACATTGCAAAGGCAAAATGATAGTAGGGTCGGGATATCCCCGCCCTCCTCCTCAGGTAGGACATTCCATACAAATCTTTCTGATCCTCAATTACAATCAATCAAACAAGAGCTTTTACCAAGCAACACCGTAGTTGTTTGTGTAGGCAGAATCTAGTTTCAAATCATAAGATGACAAAAAGGTACCTAGGAGTTCGCAGGTATGATAGAGTCCGTTGAGCGAGAGCTCTTCTGTTTGACCAGTCGGTCTTTACTAGAAACTTGATTATAGAATCAAAAAGAGTGACTATGAAATATGAAATCGGATTTCCTCGGAATTGCTAGTATAAGAAAAAGTATAAGGAAGGTCAAGGGAAGGAATAGCCATACGGTTTCGGGAAGCCGCTGCTGGTCTTTTCTGTTGTTGCTGTGATCAATGAATACCGGGCTCAAGGCCAACCTCTCCACTCAGGGTCAGGAACGGGATAAGAAGAAGTAGGACAGGCTCGAGGTCAATTCTTTCTTTTAGGAGAGATCCCACCCTACCCTTCTTTAGCGCTTGTTCTGAATAGAATAAGCCCTTCCTTCTCGGTGAAGCAAATCAACCAAATTACCTTCCAGAACGGAGATTCAAGAAGAATTGTTCCCCATAATAAATAAAGCAAAAATCTGTCGGAATCTTGATGCCTGCTGCTTGACAACACTAGCCTTGCTGAATAGTTATACACCTAGCTGCGTACAAGAGACGTCTGCTTGTCTATGAGAGAAGGGCAAACTGGTCACCAATCCGGGAGGAGATACTCATCCTAGGTAAATTAAGATGTTTAGACCGATCAAATAGCCAGCCGTTGGGAGATGCTAACGGTCACGAAAGAAAGTGTAAAATTGGTTTACTCAGGTTGTCCCTAAAAAGAACAGATTAAAGGGTAATAGTTCAACCTTCTGCGGGATTCAGAGAGATTTTATTTAAACAGGGACAGTGGTAGAAACTCAAGGTTAGGGATATAAGCCTTAAAAACCAAAGCGCTTTAAAAAAGCCATGTACCCGCGGTTTACCGTACTAGCTAGTCACAACTAGCCGCCTCTAAGGGAACGAACCCTTATATAATTGAAAAAACCGGGTGAGGGAACTTTACAGGTTGCCTGAAACGAGGGTGTACCTTCTGTTAACATATATTCCCACACAAAAGCAATGAGTGACCAAACCGATCAGGGTACGAAATGGTACTATGTCAACCAGGGCCTGGGCCGATCGCTTGAGCTGCACCTGACAGGGGCCCTTATCACGTAAGGTACAAGTCTTATACGAAAAAGAAGTGATAGTATAGGTAATGGAACTAGCGATAGCTTTGTTATGAGCTTGTTCTAGTAAGGGCTCGCGATCCCTTGCTTGTTTGATTCCTTTCCTTTTATTCAATCTCTCTCTTCCCTTTCCTTTAGAACTCTACTGGTGACTAAGGAATAAAAACAAGCTCTTTTGTACCACTTCAATCGCTAGCCTGTAATCCAGCCTAGCAGACTGAAGCAAGGAATCCTAGAGTTCCCAAAGCTTCGTTTAGGAGAGCCTACGGATCTCTTTAAAGTAAAGTACAATATCGACTTGAATGAAACTATAGCACAGAGGAATGCTAGCGAGCGCTCATATGCAAGAACAGGAGCTCGGACTCTTGTTGTAGTTCGAGCCTTAGAAGGAAGCAAGCGAAGGGATAGGAAAGCAAGGCATCCTATAAGCACAGAGGTAATAGGCAGGCAGTTAATCGATTTCAGTATTCAAGATATCTCCTGCCCTTTCATACTCGTATACTTCTGTAATAGGCTTTCTCCTACGGTACTTGCCTAGGAGCGAGAACTCCAGTTCAAACGTTTCAAGTGTAGCAGAGGAAAGGTAGCGATTAGTTGTTGACTTTTATAGAAGCAAGGTAATGCAATTAAGATCAGAGTCAAGCCAGGAAGCCGGAGAGTGAAGAGAAGTTCTGAAAGAAAAGACATTCACAGCTATCTCATATAGGAGAGTGCGTATAGTTTTGGACATCTATTGACTTTCCTTACTTTAAGGAATTAAGGAATGGTTAAGTCAAACATAGCAGTCTTAAGCAAATTGGTAGTAGCAGTACTGGTAAGCAGTTAAGCTCTTAACTTTTATTAAATAGTTATCTGCTCTTCCCTTTAGAACCCAAAGACTCTACTTATGCGCTAGGGACTATCTGCAAGTACTTTCCTTTGAGCTAAGCCTCTGTGCAATCGCAATCCGTACGAAATCTGTCTTAAATAGATCTCCTGCCCTTAACTCTGGTACGGGACTATCTGGAAGTGCAAGGCTGGCTATAGGGGCATCGGTCGCATGCATAGGGGGTGAGGTCGCATAGACGAGTGCAGCTAGGAAATAAGCCCATTAGAGGAAAGCCAGTTCAAGAGTGAATGAGTGAAGGAAGGTAAAGGCTTGTCTAGTACTTCTTATGCGCAATGAACTCAAGCTCCTTCCTTTGGACCATAAGCCGGAAGCAAGGCCGCTAAGGGCCGATAGGCTAATAAGCTAAAAGAGTGCAGCAAGCAGCAAGGAATCCTGAGATACTAAGCCTTGCATCAGTCTCGACCTATTTGATTTAAGTCTCAGGCCTGTTACAGCTATCAGATAAGGGGATTTACTGAACCTCTAAAAAGTCTCGAAAATAGGCTTTTCAGGCTACAGAGTGAATGACACTTTAGAAAAGAGGAATGCTAGCGAAGTTCAGAGTCAGGGCGTTAAGCATCACCGCCATTGATGTGAACTGTGAGTCATTAGTTTGTTTGGTCTATCACCATGAAGGATGCACTTGCGTGGTCGTCTTCTTATTGAATTCCGTTCCGTCAGGGGGAAGGACGAAATTCGGTAGCAGCGGGGTATCGAGTTATTGGTAACACCGCCTCATTTCGGAACCGGATCGAAACCCGACTCACTTAAATGTCCTAGCGAGGGGTATCGATAAGGGTTGGATGCGAACCCCTCCCATGAGAAAGAAAGGAGCCTAGCATTTTCTGTCCATTCCTGATCGAACTCCCTCTCTGTCACTCATGGAAGTGGGTGGGCTTATCTATCAACTTGACCTTACCCTTTCTCTTTGGCTATCTTGAGCTTGCTTCTGCTGTGCTGCCTCGAGAGAGGCTAGCTGGGCTGCTAGGCTTTTCCTCTCTGCTTCTTTCTGGCTGATAAGATGAGAAGCTCTCTTGAAGTCTTTGACTGATGTAACAATCTCATATAATTCACTCTCCAGGACGGCAATCTTGGTCTTGACTTCAGTAATAAGGCGTTGTAGCAGACTAAACTTAGAAGAGATCTGCTCAGATAACTCCTTCTGCTTCTGGGAGATTTGTTGAAGGACTTGGTTCTGTTTGCTAGCATTTTCTGCCTGCCAGTTAAGAGCAGCTTCAGCAGCTGTAATTTGCTTAGTAGATCCGTCGGCACCTCGGGCTGTTGGATTTTGAATCTTCCAGACATGCTTGGTGTTTTTCCATTCCATTCTTATCTTTCCTTATCTGTGCAGACGACGTCTTCGTCCCCTTCTGCTTCTTCTGCTTCTTCAAGACCTAGTCTACAGAACAGAAGGATCTGATGAAGGAGAAGCCAGGCTATGAAAGACTTTCGAAGGGTAAGGCGCTAATCCATTCAATCCATCCGTTGGTTCTAAGGTCTGATAACTGTCCCTCCAAAGACCTCATGATCTAGGGCCTATAAAGATATAGTTCTAGCAGGTAAAGAGAGTAGGTAAATAAAGGTAAAGACGGTAATGCCTACGTGTCTGATTCCAGGCTTATAGGGTGGTAACTCCATGCTCCTAGGATTCCGATCTAAAGGTAAGGGAATCATAGTAGCGTATTTTACGGACTTCTATGCCTTCCTGGCTTTATAAGAGGTTGGGCAGCATCACTTGGTCGGCCTTTCACTCACTCCTTCCATTTCTTCGTCTTTTTCTTTTTGAAAGACTGATTTTATTTAGTGCATGCATCTTAGTACAGCTAAAACACAAAAGGGATGGACATAGCAAGCCTTTTGACAAAAAGAGATTCTCTGACGACTTGTACAGGAAGTCGCATAGGATTCAGTGCTAGATATGTATTTTAATTACCCACTATCGCCCAATTTCCTGCTTGGAATGGGGGTGACTTCCCAGCCTAGAACTCTTTCAGACAGAGTGGCGGGATGGATAGTAGCATTGATCAAGGGGGCTGCCGGAGCCTGGATGGTTGCAACTTGGACTGTTTGGGCGAGGGCCCATTGCATGACATCATCTGGGATGTGGTCGTAGTCAAACACTTCTTTCAGCTCTGTATAGCTTAGGGCTCTGTTCAAATGCTCCACCAACAAGTCTGCTTCTGGATCATCCTCTGCTAAGGCAGTGAGCAAAGCTTGTGGCTGATAGACATAAGCTGGTTTCGGGAAAGTCACAGAGATGTGTGGAACTTCTCCCAGACCTGGGATCGCGGGGTCCCTTCCTTCCAGTTTAGCTAGTCTTATCTCTCGCTTTTCAGCAGCGATTCTCTCCTTGTCTTTTCTGGTAGGCTTGTATCCTAGCCCAAATCTGTCTCCATTCTTTTCCGCACCAATGGGGTTAGCCATTCCTTGCAGAGAATGCCCTATACCTTTTCCGGGTTTGTAACCATTTTCGATCATCACTTTAGCTACCATGAGACTGGCCTCAGGAATCTTGGGCTTGGGGATAGCTGTCCCTTCTGCAACGTAAGTTGTTGATATGACTTGAATGGAAGAAAGGCATCTGGCGCCAAGTCGTTCTCGATGTCAATAAAAGGGATGCCAGAGGATTGCAGAACCATGAGGTCTTCCTCAGCATGTACGGTGACCAAGTGGTCTTTGATGACATATTTGAGACTCTGATGCAGGCTAGAAGGAACAGCTCCAGCTGAATGAACCCAAGGTCGCCCAAGCAAGAGATTGTAGGCTGCTGGGATATCCCTGAAATGTAATCTCGAAGGTGTGGGGGCCAATTTCGACGTGTAGATCCACTTAATAGGGAGTCTCGGATTTCGGATGAACGCTTTCAATCGGTCTACTCGCTGCTAGGGAGGAAATCATCGTTCAGTCAGTGGGCCAGCAGATCGATTCATCTTATTCCCCAA